TTAATTTTTTTTTATATTTATATTAAAATTTATTAGAAACGGTTTTATTATTTATATTTATGTATATATATATATATATAAATATATTTATGTATATATATTTATATATATATATTAAATATTTAATTATATTATATATATATATATATATTAATTTTTTCTTAAAATATATTAATTTAATAATTTATTGTTATTTAATTAGATCTGTATTCGGATTATATTGATATTAATTTTTAATATGAATATTATAAGAAAAAAAATAAGAGAAATATTAAAAATTTATTAATTTATATTAAATGTATAATATAAAAAAAAAAAAAAAAAAATCTATGTGAAAAATATTAAGATATAATAAAATAATTATGTTTTTATTAATTTATTATAAATTTATTTTACATATAAATTTTAGTATATAATTTTAATTATTTTAAAAATAATTAATTATAGTAGTAGTAATTAATATTAAAAATTTAAGAAATTAAGATTTAGTAATATAAAAATTAATAACTAATTTTGTGCCAGCAGTTGCGGTTAAACAAAAATTAAATTAAATTATTTCAGTTTATAATTAATAATTAATAAATTAAAATAAATATTAAATTATTAAGTGAAATTTTAATTTAATTAAATTTTATTTAATTTTTATGAATTAATAAATTTTATTATAAACTAGGATTAGATACCCTATTATTAAAAATTTAATTTATAATACTAAAATAGTAAATAATAATTTATTGAAACTTAAATAATATGGCGGTATTTTAGTTCATTTAGAGGAATCTGTCTAATAATTGATAATCCACGAATAAATTTACTTAATTTATAATTTTGTATATCATTGTTAAAAAAATATTTTTTAGTAAAAATAATATTTAAAAATTTAAATATGGAAATTAATTCAGATCAAGATGCAGAGTATAATTAAGAATATGATGGATTACAATAAATATATTTAAATGAATAATTTTATTGTAAATAAATTTGAAGGTGGATTTAAATGTAATTTTAATTAGTTTATTAAAATGATTGAAAATTAAAGTATGTACATATTGCCCGTCACTTTCATTTAAAAGTTGAAATAAGTCGTAACAAAGTAGAGGTACTGGAAAGTGTTTCTAGAAAGAACAAATTAGAGCTTGATAAAGTATTTCATTTACATTGAAAAGAAATTAAAAATTAATTAATTTGAGAGGGGGTAAATTAATAATTTAATAATAATAAAAAAAATTTTAATATTAAAAAAAAATAATGGGGGTTAGAGTATTTTTAATAGAAAAAATTATTAGTTTTATAGTAAAATATTACTGTAAAGGAAATTATAAATAATTGAAAATTAATTTAATAAAAAGTAAATTTAATTTATTGTATCTTGTGTATCAGAGTTTATTAAATATTAATAATTTATTTAAATAAATCTCGAATTTAAAAGAGTTAATTAATTAAAAAAGTTAATGTTGAATAATTATTTTAAATAATTAATTAGAAATGAAATGTTAATCGTTTTTAAATATATCTAGTTTTTTTAGAAAAAAATTTAATTTTAAATTTAAATAATTTTATAATTTTTTAATTAATTATAAAAATTTAAAATTTAATATTTTAGGGGATAAGCTTTAAATTAAAATATTATAATTAATGAAAATAAAAATTAAAATTTTTAAAATTTATATTGTTTAAAAATTATAATTTATTATAAAAAATTTTAATTAAAATAAAATTTAAATTAAATTTAATTTTTTATAAAAAAATAATTTTTAATTAAAAAAAATTAGTAATAATGATAAAATTAGTATATTATATTTAATAAAAAAAAAAATTAGTTAAAATTAAATTAAAGGAATTCGGCAAAATTTTATATTCACTTGTTTATCAAAAACATGTCTTTTTGTTAATAATTTAAAGTCTAATCTGCCCACTGATATAAATTATTAAAGGGCTGCAGTATATTGACTGTACAAAGGTAGCATAATCATTAGTCTTTTAATTGAAGACTTGTATGAAGGATTTGATGAAATATAAACTGTCTCTAATTTATTAGTATAAAATTTAATTTTTTAGTAAAAAAGCTAAAATAATATTAAAAGACGAGAAGACCCTATAGAGTTTTATAATTAAATTAATTAATATTATTTATATATAATTAAAAAAAAATTATTTTAATTATTTTATTGGGGTGATAAAAAAATTAAAAAAACTTTTTTTAAAAATAAACATAGATAAGTGAAAAAATGATCCATTAATAGTGATTATAAGAAAAAATTACCTTAGGGATAACAGCGTAATATTTTTTTTTAGTACAAATAAAAAAAAAAGTTTGCGACCTCGATGTTGGATTAAGATAAAATTTAAATGCAAAAGTTTAAAATTTTGATCTGTTCGATCATTAAAATCTTACATGATCTGAGTTCAAACCGGTGTAAGCCAGGTTGGTTTCTATCTTTAATAAAAATAAATATTTTAGTACGAAAGGATCAAATATTTAAAATAATTTTAATAATAAGAATATTAATAAATTAATATAAAACTATTTTGGCAGATAAATGCGATGGTTTTAGAATTCATATATATATATAAATAAATAATATATAAATAGTATATGATAATAATTGATATATTAAATATTATAATTGGTTTTTTGATTTTAGTTATTGGAGTAATAATTGGGGTTGCTTTTTTAACATTATTAGAACGAAAGGTTTTAGGATATATTCAAATTCGAAAAGGTCCTAATAAAATAGGTTATATAGGTTTATTGCAGCCTTTTTGTGATGCTATTAAATTATTTTCTAAAGAACAAGTTTATTTAAATTATTCTAATTATTTAGTATATTTTTTTTCTCCTATTATAAGATTTATTTTATCTTTAATAGTTTGAATAGTAATTCCTTATTTGTTTAATATAATTTCTTTTAATTTAGGTATTTTATTTTTTTTATGTTGTACAAGAATTGGTGTTTATACATTAATAATTGCTGGTTGATCATCTAATTCTAATTATTCATTATTAGGTGGATTGCGAGCAGTAGCTCAAACTATTTCTTATGAAGTAAGAATAACTTTAATTATAATATCTAGAATTGTTTTAATTATAGATTTTAATTTAATAAAGTTTTATAATTATCAAATTTTAGTTTGATTTATTTTTTTAATAATACCTTTAAGATTATGTTTTTTATCTTCTTTAATAGCTGAAACTAATCGAACTCCTTATGATTTTGCTGAGGGAGAGAGAGAATTAGTTTCTGGGTTTAATATTGAATATAGAAGAGGTGGTTTTGCTTTAATTTTTTTGGCTGAATATTCTAGAATTTTATTTATAAGATTATTATTTGTTATTATTTATATAGGAGGTTATAATTTATCTTTATTTTTTTATATAAAAATGGTTTTTTTATCTTTTTTTTTTATTTGAGTACGAGGAACTTTACCTCGTTATCGTTATGATAAATTAATATATTTATGTTGAAAAAGTTATTTACCTATTTCTTTAAATTTTTTAATATTTTATATAGGGTTAAAAATATTTTTAGGTTATTAAATAAATTTAGTATATAAATTAATAGAATAATTATTCTTTCTTAAGTTTTCAAAACAAATGCTTAATTACAAGCTCATTAATTATTAATAATAAAAAATTAATTTATCTCAAATTTTATTTAAAATTGGATTAATAATAAAATATGAAAAATAAAAAATAGTTAATAATTGTCCTGTTATAATATAAGGGGCTTCAACTGATCGTGCTCCAATTCAAGTTAATAATATAATAATTGAAATTAGAAATCAAAATAAAATTTGATTAATAGGATAAAATTGAATTCCTTGAATTTTTTTATTAAATGTAAATGGTAAAATAACTAAAATTAAAATTGATATGACTAAAGCAATAACTCCTCCTAATTTATTAGGAATAGATCGAAGAATTGCATAAGCAAATAAAAAATATCATTCAGGTTGAATATGAATTGGGGTAACTAAAGGATTAGCTGGAATAAAATTGTCTGGATCTCCTAATAAATATGGATTAATTAGTGATAATAAAGTTAATAATAAAATTAAAATAATAAATCCAATTAAATCTTTAAATGAAAAAAATGGATGAAAAGGGATTTTATCTAAGTTTCTATTAATTCCTAAAGGATTATTAGATCCTGTTTGATGAAGAAATAAAAGATGAATTATAGATAATATTAAAATAATGAATGGGAATAAAAAATGGAAAGTATAAAATCGAGTTAAAGTTGCATTATCAACAGCAAATCCACCTCAAATTCAATTTACTAATATATTTCCTAAATAAGGAATTGCAGATAATAAGTTAGTAATTACTGTTGCTCCTCAAAAAGATATTTGACCTCAAGGTAAAACATAACCTATAAATGCTGTAGCTATTAATAAAAATAAAATAATAATTCCTACTATTCAAGTATATTTTAAATTAAATGATTCATAATAAATTCCTCGTCCAATATGTAAGTAAATACAAATAAAAAAAAATGATGCTCCATTAGCATGTAAAGTTCGGATTAACCAACCATAATTAACATTTCGACAAATATAATTTACTCTATAAAAAGCTATATCAATATTAGCTGTATAATATATAGTTAAAAATAATCCTGTAATAATTTGAGTTATTAAACATAAAGCTAATAATGAACCAAAATTTCATCAAGATGAAATATTAGAGGGTGAAGGTAAATCAACTAATGAATTATTAATAATTTTGATAATAGGGTGAGTTTTTCGGATAGGCTTAAAAAAAATTATCATTTGTAATTTAATTATTAGAACGTAGAGGTCCAAAAAAAATATTAGTAATTTTTACAGTGGCAATTAAAGTAATAAATAAATAAATAATTATTATTAATGTTAAAAAATAAGTTTGTTTATTATATAATTTTGATAAATTAAAATTTAATTCATTATTAAAGAATAAAAATGAATTAAAATAATTAATTATTTCATCATTAAATGAGAAATTTATTCAAAATAAATTATTTTTGAATAAATATCTAATAATTATAAATAAAAATAAATATATAATAAATCTTTTATTAAAAATTGATATTTTAAAAAGTTCATTTGATGCAATTCTTGATACGTAAATAAATAATACTATTAATCCTCCTAAAAAAATTAAAAATAAAATATAAGAAAATCAATATGTATTAATTAATATTCTTGATAATAAACATAATAATAATGTTTGAATTAAAATTATTAATCCTATAGAAAATGGGTGATTTATGAAAAATATAAAAATTGAAATAAAAATTAATAATAAAGATAAAAATATTTTTGTAATTTCAAAGAATAGTTTAAAGAAAATAATAATTTTGGAGATTATAGATAAAGATATTCTTTTTCTTTGATGTTTTTAAAGAAAAATTCTTATTTTTGACTTACAAGACCAAAGTTTTTATTAAACTATAAAAACAACAAATGATAATAATAAATATATGATTAGTTATTTTTGTAATATATTTATTTGGGAATATAATTTTTATTTCGAAATATAAACATTTATTGATTGTTTTATTAAGACTTGAATTTATTGTTTTAAGAATTTTTTTTTTTTTTATGTTATTTTTAATAATAATAAATTATAATATACATATATTAGTTGTTTTTTTAGTTTTTTCTGTTTGTGAGGGGGTTTTAGGTCTTTCTATTTTAGTTTCAATAATTCGAACTCATGGTAATGATTATTTTCAAAGTTATAATTTAATTTAATATGATAAAGTTTTTAATAATAATAGTATTTATAATTCCTTTATGTTTTAAAAAAAATATATTTTGAATGGTTCAAATAATAATAATAATAATATTTTTGATATTTTTAAATTTAACTTTAAATATTATAAATTTTTCTAATTTAAGTTATATGATAGGATGTGATATAATTTCTTATGGTTTAATTATATTAAGAATTTGAATTAGAAGTTTAATAGTTATAGCTAGAGAAAGTTTATTAAGGGGGAAGTTTTATGAAAATTATTTTTTAATAAATATTATTTTATTATTAATAATATTATATTTAACTTTTAGAGTTATAAATTTATTTATATTTTATTTATTTTTTGAGGGGAGATTAATTCCTACTTTAATATTAATTATTGGATGAGGATATCAACCTGAACGTATTCAAGCTGGAATATATCTTTTATTTTATACTTTATTTGTTTCTTTACCATTATTATTAGGGATTTTTTTTATTTATTTAAAAATAAATACTATAATGATTTATTTTTTAAAGTTTTATGATTTTAATTTATTATTATTATATATTAGAATAATTATAGCTTTTTTAGTAAAAATACCTATATATTTTACTCATTTATGATTGCCTAAAGCTCATGTAGAAGCCCCTATTTCTGGTTCTATAATTTTAGCTGCTATTATATTAAAATTAGGGGGTTATGGATTATTACGGGTTTTAATTATTATTCAAAAAATTAATTTGAAGATAGGATTTATTTGAGTAATTATTAGATTAGTTGGTGGATTATATATTAGATTAAAATGTTTTTGTCAAGTTGATATAAAATCTTTAATTGCTTATTCTTCAGTAGCCCATATAAGAATTGTAATTGGGGGAATTATAACAATAAATTATTGAGGTTTTATAGGTTCTTATATTTTAATAATTGGGCATGGTTTATGTTCATCTGGTATATTTTGCCTATCTAATATTAATTATGAGCGAGTTAATAGACGAAGATTATTTTTAAATAAGGGGATAATAGTTTTTATACCTTCTATAACAATATGATGATTTTTATTTATATCTTCTAATATAGCAGCTCCTCCTTCATTAAATTTAATAGGGGAAATTAGATTAATTAATAGATTAGTAAGTTGATCTTGATTAAGAATATTTATATTAATAGGGATTTCTTTTTTTAGAGCTGGTTATAGATTATATTTATATTCTTTTACTCAACATGGAAAATATAATATAAGAATGTATAGTTTTTATGGGGGGTTATCTCGGGAATATTTAATATTGTTATTACATTGATTACCATTAAATATTATAATTTTAAAGGTTGATTATAGAATAATTTGATAATACTTAAATAATTTAAATGTAAAATATTGATTTGTGGAGTCAAATATATGATTATAATCATTTTAAGTTATTAATAAATATTCTTTATGTTTTATTAGATTTTTTTTTTTATTTTTTTTTATATTAATTAATTTTTTTATAGTTATTTATTTTATTATAAATAATATAGTTATTTTTTTAGAATGAGAGATTATTTCTTTTAATTCAATAAATATTGTATTTTCTATTTTATTAGATTGAATATCTTTATTATTTATAATATTTGTTTCTTTAATTTCTTCTTCTGTTATTTTTTATAGAAAAAGATATATAAGTTCTGAAATAAATTTAAATCGATTTATTATTTTAGTTTTATTATTTGTTTTTTCAATAATTTTATTAATTATTAGACCTAATATAATTAGAATTTTTTTAGGTTGAGATGGATTAGGTTTAGTTTCTTATTGTTTAATTATTTTTTATCAAAATATTAAGTCTTATAATGCTGGAATATTAACTGCTTTATCTAATCGAATTGGTGATGTAATAATTTTAATATTAATTTCTTGAATAATAAATTATGGTAGATGAAATTTTATTTTTTATTTGGATTTTATAAAAAATGATTATTCTATAAAAATTATTGGTGTATTAGTTATTTTAGCTGCTATAACTAAAAGAGCTCAAATTCCTTTTAGTTCTTGATTACCTGCGGCTATGGCAGCTCCTACTCCTGTTTCTGCTTTAGTTCATTCTTCTACTTTAGTAACTGCTGGGGTTTATTTATTAGTTCGTTTTAATAGTTTATTAATTGATATATTTTTTATAAAATTTTTATTGTTAATATCTGGTTTAACTATATTTATAGCTGGTATTTGTGCTAATTATGAATTTGATTTAAAGAAAATTATTGCTCTTTCTACTTTAAGACAATTAGGTTTAATAATAAGAATTTTAAGAATAGGTTATGGTGATTTGGCTTTTTTTCATTTATTAACTCATGCAATATTTAAAGCTTTATTATTTATATGTGCTGGGGTTATTATTCATATAATAAATAATAATCAAGATATTCGATTAATAGGTGGTATTAGATTATATATTCCTTTAACTTCTTTATGTATAAATATTTCTAATTTAGCTTTATGTGGAATTCCTTTTTTATCTGGGTTTTATTCTAAAGATATAATTTTAGAGTTAGTTAGAATAAGAAATTTAAATTTTTTAATTTTTTATTTATATTATATTTCTACAGGTTTAACTGTATTTTATACTATTCGTTTATTAATATATTTAATAATTAATGATTTTAATTTATTATGTATTTATAATTTATATGATGAAGATTTTATTATATTAAAAAGTATATTTTTATTATTATTTATAAGTTTAATTTCTGGTAGTTTTTTAAGATGATTAATTTTTTCTTACCCTTATATAATTTATTTACCTTTTAATATAAAAATGATAGTTATTTATTTAACATTAATTGGTATATTAATAGGATTTTTTATCAGAAATATAGGATTTTATTCAATTAATAAATTTTTAAAAACTTATGATTTAAGTTTATTTTTAACTTTAATATGATTTTTACCTAATTTATCTACTTATATATTAAATTATAGAATATTGGTTTACGGTCAGAATTTATTAAAGAATATTGATATAGGTTGAGGAGAATTATATAAAAGTTATGGTATTTATAATATTATAAAATATTATTCAGTTATTTTTTATGTTTATCAAATAAATAATTTTAAAATTTATTTATTTAGATTTATTTTATGAATAATAATTTTTATTTTTATAAGATTATAATATTTAAATAGCTTAATAAGAGTATAATATTGAAGATATTAGGGTGATTAATTAAATCTTTAAATATATATATATATATATATATATATAAAAATAATTATTTTATTTTTACAATGAAAATGTAATGTTTTTATTAAACTATATATATATATATATATATATATATAGTTTAATAAAGATAAATTAATGATATTATTCACTATTAATTAAGTTAGCAGCTTAATTTATTATATTTCTAATTGGAATTTTTATTCAATTTTATCATTAACAGTGATATACCTCTATTTTGGTTTCAATTAATAAATAAGGAGTAAATAATACTCTATCTTTTAAGTCGAAATTAAATGCAATATTGCTTCTTATTTAAGATAAATTGAATGACAATATTTTTTGAATGCAAATCAAATGTTTTTATAAACTATAATCCTTATTAAATTCAATCTAATATATTTTGTTTTCATTCATGATAAGTTCCAATTAAAAGTATAATAATAAAAAAAAAACTAGTTTTATATCAAATAAAAAAATTAACTATTTTAAATGTTGAAATTATAGGAAAAATTAATACAATTTCTACATCAAAAATTAAAAAGATTACTGTAATTAAAAAAAAATGTAATGAAAATGGAATTCGTGCTAAACATATAGGATCAAATCCACATTCAAATGGAGAACATTTTTCTCGGTCTAAAAATGATTTTTTTGAAATAATAAATGAAATTATTATTATTAAATTTGAAATAAAAATAGTGATAAAAGATGTAAAAAGTAATATAATAATTATTTATATTAATTAAATATTAATCTTTTTGATTGGAAGTCAAATATACTAAATATATTATATAAATAATTAATTTCCTCATCAATAGATAGAAATGTAAAGGAATAATCAAACAACGTCTACGAAATGTCAATATCATGCAGCAGCTTCGAATCCAAAATGATGATTTTTTGAAAAATGATTATTTAAATGTCGAATAAAACAAGTAATTAGAAAAATTGTTCCAATAATAACATGTAAACCGTGAAATCCTGTTGCTATAAAAAAAATTGATCCGTAAATTCTATCTGCAATAGTAAATGGAGCTTCAATATATTCATAAGCTTGTAAAATAGTAAAATAAATTCCTAAGATGATAGTAATAAATAAGCTTTGAGAAGTTTGTGTAAAATTATTTTCTATTAATGCGTGATGAGATCAAGTAATAGTAATTCCTGATGTAATTAAAATAATTGTATTTAAAAGTGGAATTTGAAAGGGATTAAATGTTAAAATATTTAATGGGGGTCATATTGCTCCAATTTCAATATTAGGAGCTAAACTTCTATGAAAAAAAGTTCAGAAAAATGAAATAAAAAAGAAAATTTCTGAAATAATAAATAAAATTATACCTCATCGAAGACCATTAGAAACTAAAATAGTATGTTTTCCTTGAAATGTTCCCTCTCGGCAAATATCTCGTCATCATTGATATATAGTTAATAAAATAATTAAATAACCTAAAATAATAAGGTTTATATTAAAATTATGAAATCATTTTACTATTCCTGTAACTAATGTTATAACTCCAATAGCTCCTGTTAATGGTCATGGTCTATAATCAACTAAATGAAATGGATGATTGTGATTTATTGTCATTATTAAGTTTCTCTAGAATAAAGTGTTCTAAGAATAGTAATTACATAAGCTTGAATAATTGATACTGCTGATTCTAAAATTAATAATAAAATTTGAATAAAAATTAAAAAAATTAATAAATAGTTGGGTATATTAATACCTGTTCTTCTAAGAAGAGTAATTAAAAGATGTCCTGCAATTATATTAGCTGTTAAACGTACAGCTAAAGTTCCAGGTCGAATAATATTTCTAATAGTTTCAATTAATACTATAAAAGGTATAAGAATTATAGGTGTTCCTTGGGGAATTATATGAATAAATATATGTTGAGTGTTATTAATTCACCCATATATTATAAAACTTAATCATAAAGTTAAAGATAAAGATAATGAAATATTTAAATGACTAGTTCTTGTAAAGATATATGGAAAAAGTCCTAAGAAATTATTAAAAAAAATAAAAAAAAAAAGTGAAATAAAAATAAAAGTAGATCCATTAGATCTATTTGGTCCTAATAAATTTTTAAATTCATTATGTAATTTATTTGAGATAAAGTTTCATAATATAAATTGTCGATTAGGAATAAATCAAAATGAATAAGGAATAAATATTAATCCAATAAATGTTCTGATTCAATTTAATGATAAATTAAAAATATTAGTTGATGGATCAAAGATTGAAAATAAATTATTTATCATTTTCAATTTTTATTAATAAAATTTTTTTTAGTTTTATTATTTTTAATAAAATTATTTGTTTTATAATTAAAAATATAAAAATTTATAATGTTAAAGATAATAAAAATATTAATAAAAAAAATAAAAAAAAAAATTCAATTAATAGGTATTATTTGAGGAATAAAAGAATATTACTTGTGTAATAATTTAAATTTGACATATTTATGTTATATATTTTAACTAATTCTTTCATTAGAGGTAAGCGCTAAATTACCATAAAATGGTGTAAGAGACCAGTACTTGCTTTCAGTTATCTAATGATTAATTATTAATTCAATTAATGAAATTTTTAATTGGGATTCTTTCAATTACAATAGGTATAAAACTATGATTAGCACCACAAATTTCGGAACATTGCCCGTAAAAAATTCCAGGGCGATTAATGAAAAATCTAGTTTGATTTAATCGCCCTGGATTAGCATCAACTTTAATTCCTAATGAAGGAATAGTTCATGAATGAATAACGTCAGTTGCTGTGATTAAAATTCGAATTTGATTATTTATAGGTAAAGTAATTCGATTATCAACATCTAATAATCGAAAATTATTGATATTTTCTCTTGAATTAATTATATATGAATCAAATTCAATGTTATTAAAATCTGAATATTCATATCTTCAGTATCATTGATGTCCAATTGATTTTAAAGTAATTAAAGGATTATTAAGTTCATCTAATAAATATAATAAACGAAGAGATGGAAGTGCAATAAAAATTAAAGTAATTGCTGGTAAAATAGTTCAAATTAATTCAATTATTTGTCCTTCTAATAAAAATCGATTGATATAAGAATTAAAAAATAAATTTAATATTAAATATGAAACTATAATAGTAATTATAATTAAAATAATTAGAGTATGATCATGAAAAAAAATAATTTGTTCTATTAATGGTGAAGCTCTATTTTGATAATTAAAATTTGATCATGTTGCCATTTCTAAAAAAAGGATAATCCTTTATAAATGGGGTTTAAATCCATTACATATAATCTGCCATATTAGAATTAGCTTAAAATAGGTAATTCATTATAAGAATGTTCAGATGGGGGAAGATTTTGATATCATTCAATAGATGATGGTATATTTAATGAAAATAAAATAATTCGTTGGTTAATTATAGATTCTCAAATAATAATAATAATTATTATTATTGATAAAAGAGAAATATAAGATCCAAATGATGAAATAATATTTCAAGATATAAATCTATCTGGATAATCTGAATATCGTCGAGGTATACCTGCTAATCCTAAAAAATGCTGAGGGAAAAAAGTTAAATTAACACCGATAAATATAGAAATAAATTGAATTTTTAATAAATAATTATTTATTATTAATCCGGTAAATAATGGATATCAATGAATAAATCCTCCTAAAATAGCAAATACAGCTCCTATAGATAGAACATAATGAAAATGTGCTACTACATAATAAGTATCGTGAAGAGTAATATCAATGGATGAATTAGCTAAAATAACTCCTGTTAATCCTCCAACAGTAAATAAAAAAATAAATCCTAATCTTCATAATATAGAAGGTCTATAATTAATTTGAGTTCCATGTAAAGTTGCTAATCATCTAAAAATTTTAATACCTGTTGGTACTGCAATAATTATTGTTGCTGATGTAAAATAAGCTCGAGTATCAATATCTATTCCTACTGTAAATATATGATGAGCTCACACAATAAATCCTAATAGTCCAATTGCTATTATAGCGTAAATTATTCCTAAACATCCAAAGGTTTCTTTTTTTCCTCTTTCTTGTGAAATAATATGGGAAATTATTCCAAATCCTGGTAAAATTAAAATATAAACTTCAGGATGTCCAAAAAATCAAAATAAATGTTGATATAAAATAGGATCTCCTCCTCCTGCAGGATCAAAAAATGAAGTATTAATATTACGATCTGTAAGAAGTATAGTAATAGCTCCAGCTAAAACAGGAAGAGAAAGTAAAAGAAGTAAGGCTGTAATACCTACAGCTCAGACAAATAAGGGTATTTGATCAAATGATATATTATTAATTCGTATATTAATAATTGTTGTAATAAAATTAATAGCTCCTAAAATTGATGAAATTCCAGCTAAATGTAAGGAAAAGATTGCTAAATCTACTGAAGCTCCTCTATGAGCAATATTTGATGAAAGAGGGGGATAAACTGTTCATCCTGTTCCTGCTCCATTTTCAACAATTCTACTAGAAATTAATAAAATTAATGAGGGGGGAAGAAGTCAAAATCTTATATTATTTATTCGTGGGAAAGCTATATCAGGTGCTCCTAATATTAATGGAATTAATCAATTACCAAATCCTCCGATTATAATAGGTATAACTATAAAAAAAATTATAATAAAAGCATGAGCTGTAACAATAGTATTATAAATTTGGTCATCTCCAATTAGAGATCCTGGATTTCCTAATTCAGTTCGAATTAATAAACTAAGAGATGTTCCTACTATTCCTGCTCAAATTCCAAAAATAAAATATAAAGTACCAATATCTTTATGATTTGTAGAAAATATTCATTTTCGCTTAAATAAAATGGCTGAGTTAAAAGCGATAAATTGTAAATTTATTTACGGGAAATTTCTCTTTTATTAGCTTTATATTCAACAATGATATAAAATTGCAAATTTTAAGGTGTAATATTTACTAAGGCTTAAAGAGAAATTTCTTTATAAATAATTTTGAAGATTATTAGTTTAATTAACTTAAAACCTTATTAAAAAAATAAGGTTCTAAGAATTATTCCTAATAAAGAGATAAATCTAATAATATTAATGAAAATTAAATAATTATTTTTAATGAAAATTTTATTTCATTTTAATTTAATAGAATAGAATATTAAAGAAGAATAAAGAATTCGAATGTAAATAAATAATATGATTAATCTTGTTATTACAAAAATAAATGAAATAATAAATAAATTATTTAATAATAAATGGTTAATAATTATTCATTTGGGGAAAAATCCTAAGAATGGGGGTAATCCCCCTAAAGAAAAAAAATTAATTAAAATTGAAATTTTAATAAAAAAATTTATATTAAAATTAAATAATTGATTAATATAATAAATATTTAAAATATAAAATAAAAAACATATAATTGTAATAAAAAAAGAATAAAATAAAATATAAATTAATCATAAATTTTCTCTAATGGATAATGCTGCTAATATTCATCCTAAATTATTAATTGAAGAAAAAGCTATTAATTTACGTAATGAAATTTGATTAAATCTTCTAATTGTTCCAATTATTACATTAATAATTATAATAAAAAATAATAAATTGAAATTTATATAATATGAAATTAAAATTATTGGGGAAATTTTTTGTCATGTTATTAAAATAAAACAATTTAATCAAGATAATCCTTCTATAATATTAGGAAATCAAAAGTGAAAAGGTGCTGATCCTATTTTTATTAATAATGATGAGTTAATAATAATTGAAAACAAATTATCAATTAAAAATGTTTTAAAAGATAATATACATAATAAAATAGAAAATAAAAAATTAATTGAGGCAATTGATTGAGTTAGAAAGTATTTTAATGAAGCTTCAGAGTTTAATAAGTTATTGGGGTTAGAGATTAGGGGGATAAAGCTTAATAAATTAATTTCCAATCCAATTCAACATCCTAATCAGGAATTAGATGAGATAGAAATTAGAGTTCTAAAAAATACAATAAATAAAAAGAATATTTTATTTGAGTTATTTAAGAATAAAATTTAAAATAAGAAAAATCTTTTATGAATAATTTCATATTATAATAATTATATTTTAATGTAAGATGCATAGTAATTTTTGAAATTACAAGATATAGTTTGATTCTATAAAATATAATTAATAAAGGTAATATTATTACATTATTTACTCTATCAGAATAATCCTTTTAATCAGGCACTTTATTTTTAAAAAAAAGGTATTTCCTTTATATTTGGGGTATGAACCCAAAAGCTTAATTTAGCTTATTTTTAA